TGATTATTCCATTCTTTTTTCTCTTTGGATCATAATCAAATCAAAACTTCTCGAGTTATTAGAATCTGTAGTAAAAAAAGTCCTTGGTTATTTAACTTAGATGAAATAGTAATAGTTCCGCTCATTGGTATACTACAAAAATGGGAATGAAATCAATCTGATTCCAATATCTCATATCTTTCCCAAACAAAAGGGGACAATTTCAGTGTAAAGCCCATATCTATTTAATATCTATTTATTAGAATAAAATTAGTCTGTTTTTATGTTATTTCGTACTGTATAATTCCTTTGCTTTGTTTGTGGGATCATTTTCCCCGAGGGGTAATGAAAAGAATTCTAGAATGGATTGCTAATTATGCCTAGATCTCATATAAATGGAAATTTTATTGATAAGACCTCTTCAATTGTAGCCAATATCTTATTACGAATAATTCCGACAACTTCAGGAGAAAAAAAGGCATTTACCTATTACAGAGATGGTGCGATTTGATTCTTTTTTCTTGTTTTTTTTAGCCCTCACCCCAGTCTTACGAGAAAGAGACGTGGTTCGGTATAGAAAGAACGAAATTCTTGAAATAAACCTACGCTCGGTGAAGGTGAAGTTTGGAGATAGAACAATTCCTTCTATCGTGTATCCTCGATTGATGCAGCCTCAGATGTTTCAATTGTTGATTTGAGTATTGAGCGAAAGGTTACACCTATGGGTTCTGTATTGCGGGTCAATCCTACACTACATTAGTACCAATAGACGGCATAAGGGAAAAAGCACTACACCTAGGAATCAACAACACAAAAACTTTGTTATAAATTCCCCCTTTCCTTATCGGTATCGGGACTAACAAGAATGGTTGGGACAACAAACATCCATCTCGTTTGTACTTTGGATACCCGTATAACCATCAAAGATCGTTGAAGTGACTAATTCCTGGAAATAGAAGGCGTTGAGAACAAAGAAATTGTTGGAGTTACCATTTATATCTAACACTAATATGATTGGTGTTAAGAAAAAACCTCTTGCGGGAAGGCTGGCTAGAGATTTCTTGTAAAAATACTAGTTCCTTTCAGTTCATAATGAGATGAGAATAGTTCAATTTTTATTCTATGGATTATTCCCCTTAGTACTATGCGCAGAAGGGAGGAGCCGTATGAGATGAAAATCTCATGTACGGTTCTGGAACGGAGATTTTTTGAATAGAATGAACGACCGTAACGGATGCTGGCTCAATCCGAAGGAAATTATGCGGAAGCTTTACAGAATTATTATGAAGCTACGCGACCAGAAATTGATCCCTATGATCGAAGTTATATACTCTATAACATAGGCCTTATACACACAAGCAATGGAGAGCATACAAAGGCTTTGGAATATTATTTCCGGGCACTAGAACGAAACCCATTCTTACCACAAGCTTTTAATAATATGGCCGTGATCTGTCATTACGTGCGACTATCTCCACTATAGAAATAAGGAAAAAAGCAAAGATCAAATTGGCTAGTAAATACTAGAAAAATAGGCTTTCTACATAATGCATCGTCCAAAGCAACGATTTTTATCAGCTGTAGCAAGGAAAGAGACTTCACGAGAACCAAAATAGGAAGAAAAAAAAATGAGTGCAGCCTATATACTATATTCTATGGATAAAGGATCAAATTGATAGAGAAAGCACCGTAAAGATCAATTAGCGAGCTATTGAGTCGATACAGTTAAGAACTGCTTACTTATGTCATGATATGGGACAAAAGTTAGGAATCAACTTATGTAATAGAGTCGATCCACTAAGGTATTGAGCAGCGGTGTAGCATCAGATCCCAAAGATAGTAAGTTCTTTTTTCTTATGGAAAAAAGTCTTTTTCAAAGATTCTATATGAATTCCATATATGAAACCGAGATAGTTACCTTTCAGAAAATTCTAATGATATTGTGGGGATACCTATGCTTCATTCTTCTGAAGGTGGGAGAAAAGATCGAACTGATTCTGATTATTGATCAAAATTAGGGTTTGAAACTTATGTAATTAACTTCTTCTGGTTAACCCAAGAAAAAATGGGATAGGTTTATGAGAAATCTAATTCAGTTAGCATAGGGTAGATTAAGATAGGACACGAAAAGAATCGATTTTTGAGCCGTATGAGATAGGAAACTCTCAAATACGGTTCTAAGGGAAGGAACCACCTATTCCGACCGGGGAGAACAGGCCATTCTACAGGGTGATTCTGAAATTGCGGAAGCTTGGTCCGATCAAGCTGCTGAGTATTGGAAACAAGCTATAGCGCTTACTCCAGGTAATTATATTGAAGCACATAATTGGTTGAAAATCACGAAGCGCTTCGAATAAAACCACTCTCTTTTTTAATGAATTTTTTAAAAATAGGTTTGGTTGTTGGATCCATCAATCAAATAAAATAGATCGTTCCTATGAGAAGATCTAATCAAGAATTTCATTATATCTCTTCCTTCTACATTATATTTTGTACGGTATCTCATAGGGATAAACGATAT